GATATAAAATTCATTATATAAGGTATGACTATGAAAAGGGGAAAAAGTCGAGCTACAAGAAAAATTCCCGCTGCCACCATAGTAGCAGCATGGATAAGAGCTGAAATAGGAGTAGGACCCTCCATAGCATCGGGTAACCATACATGAAGGGGAAATTGAGCAGATTTAGCAACTGCACCAGAAAATAATAGGAAGACACATAAAGTTCCAAATAAAAAATGCACCCCATTAGTAGAAATTACGTTATTGAATATTTCGAACAAGTCTCGAAATTCGAAACTACCTGTTAGCCAATAAAGACCTAAAATTCCTAATAATAAACCAAAATCCCCGATACGGTTAGTCACAAATGCTTTTTGGCAAGCATTTGCGGCAAGGGGTCGTGTAAACCAAAAACCTATTAATAGATAAGAGCACATTCCAACTAATTCCCAAAAAAGATAAATTTGTATCAAATTAGAACTGGTAACTAATCCCAACATGGATGCATTGAAAAAACTCATATAAGCAAAAAATCGCAAGTATCCTTGATCATGAAACATATAATTATCACTATAAATAAGAACCATAACTCCGATAGTAGTGATTAATATTGACATAATAGAAGTAAGTGGATCGATCAAATAGCCAAACTCTAAAGAAAAATCATTATTGATGGTCCAAGACGATATAGATTGATAAATAGAACTTCTATTTATTAGTTGAATAGCTAGGTCGGCTGAAAAAATCATAACTATACTTAACAAGAAAACACTATGAAAAGACCACACACGTCGAAGACTTTTTGTTGCCGTCGGAAAAAAGATAAGCCCTAGTCCTATTCCCATAGGAACTGGAAGTGGAAGGAAAGGTATGATCCATGCATATTGATATGTATGTTCCATAAAAATTTTTTCTTTCAAAATGATTTCTAATTCACCAGATCCTATCTAATTGTAAAAGAAAAAAATCAAGATAGGTAAGAACTAAAAAATTTGGATTCTGAATTATTCTCAGTCTTTCTTCAATACTTCAAATAAAATATTCAAATCAAGAAGTGCAAATTGGTCAAATAACATAGGGAACTTATTTGTGAAAACGGAATACTTCGTTTTAAAATAAAAGAAAAATGAAAATTTGGAAATTATGTATATTCTTTCTTTCAACTTGGACAATTAATAAGAAATTGGATATTTCCATTAGTTTTTAGGTCAAAGTTGGGTTCATAAATTAAATTGTTCGATGAATTTGATTCCATGTATAAATCGTATAAATGACTAAAAGAAACTGAGATAGAAATAGAAGCAGTTTCTTTTTTTCATTTTAGTAACTTAAACCTAGCTTTTCACCTATAAGATTTTTTGTCATTTTCATATACCTATGATTGGTTTTTTTATGGGGTTAGTAGCGTATCATCTATGGATAGATAGATAATGAAGAAGAATTCGTTTTGAACAATAGATGTCTTTCACATCCAACGATATTATTGAAAAACTTCTTAAATTTTGAATGGCAGTTCCAAAAAAACGTACTTCTCTGGCAAAAAAGCGTATTCATAAAAGTTTGTGGAAAAGGAAGGGGTATTGGGCAGCGTTAAAAGCCTTTTCATTAGCCAAATCTCTTTCTACTGGTAATTCAAAAAGTTTTTTTGTACCGACACCCAAATAATAAATGATTCAAATAATGGGAATAGGACAAATCTGAATTTAGTGTAAAATAGGACTACAAATTGACTATTCTATTCTATATGGTATAAAAAATCCTGAAAGCATTTTGTTGCGAAATCAAAATCCCCACCTCGGAAATGATAAAACATACTCAAAATAAACTAGTTGAAACCTTCTCTCTGGTGGGGATTTTGATTTCCCCCATCTCCACCTTTACCTTTCGCACAATCTTTTTTTGTGATTTCGTAAGATAGGAGGTAGCACCTTTTAGTTACAAATACAACAATGGAGAGCCTAAAAGACCTGAAAAAAACCTCACTACTAAGTTTATTAAGTTGAATAATTTGAGCATTTACTAAAATAAAAAAAGCTCAGAACATTTAATTAACTCATTAAATCTCGACACTTGAATAATAATAGCTTATTATGATTTTAAGTAAGCCGCTATGGTGAAATTGGTAGACACGCTGCTCTTAGGAAGCAGTGCTTGAGCATCTCGGTTCGAATCCGAGTGGCGGCACATTCTCTTCTAAAAGAGATACAATAAGTCCTATAATGAATTCAATTCCGATACCTTATTTTTTTAATTGCTATGATATTTTTTACTGTAGAACATATATTAACTCATATTTCTTTTTCCCTTGTTTCAATTGTAATTACAATTTATTTCATAAGCTTAGTAGTCGATGAAATGATAGGACTCTCTAATTCGTCTGAAAGAGGTCTAATAGCTAGTTTTTTCTGTATAACAGGATTATTAATTATTCGTTGGGTTTATTCACAACATTTTCCATTAAGTGATTTATGTGAATCATTAATTTTTCTTTCGTGGAGTTTCTCGATTATTCATATGTTTCCATATTTAAAAAAAAAAAACTTATGCGTAATCACTGCACCAAGTGCTATTTTTACTCAAGGATTTGCTACTTCAAGTCTGTTAACTGAAATGCATCAATCCACAATATTAGTACCTGCTCTCCAATCCCAGTGGTTAATGATGCATGTAAGTATGATGTTATTGGGTTATGCAGCTCTTTTATGTGGATCATTATTATCAGTATCTCTTCTAGTCATTACATTTAGAAGAGATATCCCATTTTTTGCTAACAGCCGTTTTTTTTTTACTGAGTTATTTTACTTTGGTCAGATGCAATACATGAATCAAAGAAGGAATGTTTTACAAAGCACCTTCTTTGATTTTGCTAAAAATTATTACCGATCCCAATTGATTCAACAATTAGATCATTGGAGTTATCGTGTTATTAGTCTAGGGTTTATCTTTTTAACTATAGGGATTCTTTCCGGAGCAGTCTGGGCTAATGAGGCCTGGGGATCATATTGGAATTGGGACCCAAAAGAAACTTGGGCCTTTATTACGTGGACTATATTTGCGATTTATTTACATACTCGAACAAATACAAATATGAAAGTTGCAAATTCCGCAATTGTAGCTTCTATGGGCTTTTTTATAATTTGGATATGCTATTTTGGGGTCAATCTCTTAGGAATAGGGCTACATAGTTATGGTTCATTTCAATTAACATCTACTTGAATAAAAAAAGGCCTACCGATTAGAGATAGAAAATGGCATAGATAAATAAAAATCTAAGAAATCTTAGTTGAAGTCATCAAGAGCCGTTTGAATCAAGTATTGATTCAAATGGCTCTCACAAAGGCTAAATAGATCCAGTTACAATTCTTTTGCTATTAATGAGTTAATAAGTCCAATTTTTTTTATACAAAAATTATCTATAAAAATACTTACATAAAATACTTTGAACCGTATCAACTGATAATGAAAAAACGAAATCTGGGTAAATACCAATACCTATTATGGGTAGCAAGATGGAGATCGAAACAAATAATTCTCGCGGTCCCGAATCAAAAAAATATAAATTTGGAACATTAAATAGCTTGTAGCCATAGAACATCTGGCGTGACATAGATAATAAATAAATAGGAGTTAATATCATCCCCATTGCCATTACACAAGTAATTAGTATTTTTGTCATTAAAAGATATTTTTGACTAGTAATTAGTCCAAAAAAGACTATCAATTCCGCAACAAAACCACTCAGGCCCGGTAATGCAAGAGAAGCCATCGATAATAGACTGAACATCGTGAATATTTTGGGCATTAAGATAGCTATCCCACCCATTTCATCAAGATAAACAAGACGTATTCGATCATAACCCGTTCCGGCCAAGAAAAAAAGCCCAGCACCAATAAAGCCATGAGAGATTATTTGTAAAAGAACTCCGTTGAGACCTGTATCAGTAATAGAGCCAATTCCTATAATTATGAAACCCATATGAGATACAGAAGAATAGGCTATTCGTTTTTTTAAATTACGTTGGCCAAGAGATGTTAACGCTGCATAGATTATTTGGATCGTACCCACTATTAGCAACCATGGAGAAAATATCGAATGAGCGTGAGGTAATAATTCCATATTGATCCGAACCAACCCATATGCTCCCATTTTTAATAAAATTCCAGCTAGAAGCATACAAGTACTATAATGTGCTTCCCCGTGGGTGTCGGGTAACCAGGTATGTAGGGGTAAAATCGGTAATTTGACAGCAAAAGCAATAAGAAATAAAATATAGAATATTATTTCCAATGCCACAGGATAGGATTGATTAGCTAATATTTCAAAATTTAATGTTGGTTCATTGGAACCATATAAACCCATACCCAGAACTCCCATTAACAGAAAAATGGAACCTCCTGCAGTATACAAAATAAACTTGGTAGCTGAATATAGACGCTTTTTTCCTCCCCATAAGGATACAAGTAAATAAACAGGAATTAATTCTAACTCCCACATGATGAAAAAAAGTAAAAGGTCTCGGGAAGAAAATGATCCTATTTGGCCACTATACATTGCTAACATCAAGAAATGGAAAAATCGTGAATATCGAGTAACTGGCCAAGCCGCTAAAGTAGCTAAAGTAGTAATAAATCCCGTTAATAAAATGGGTCCTATAGAAAGTCCATCTATTCCTAATCGCCAGTAAAAAGAAAAAAAGCGTATCCATTTATACTCTTCTGCCAGTTGTATTAAAGGATCGTCGAATCGAAAATGATAACGGAATGCATAGGTCATTAGAAGGAGTTCTAAGATACATATACCTATAGTGTACCACCTAATTATTTTATTTCCTTTCTGAGGGAGAAAGAAAATTAAAGAACCTGCAGATATAGGAAAAGCTACAATTAGTGTTAACCAAGGAAAAAAGTTCATGGTAAAGATAAGCTACACTTAGACCATAAAAAACCCGTACTAAAAAAAAAAAGAAATGGAAACTATATAGTATTTTAAGCACGGGTTTTTGTCGGTAAAAAAATGGATTAGTGCTATTTTTTTGAACGTATCAATAAGCTAGACCCATGCTACGAGTTGTTTCATGCCATAAATAAACTCGAACACTCAAGAAATCCGTTGGACAGGCGGATTCACATCGTTTACAACCAACACAGTCTTCTGTTCTTGGAGCGGATGCTATTTGTTTAGCTTTACACCCGTCCCACGGTATCATTTCTAATACATCCGTGGGGCAGGCTCGAACACATTGAGTACATCCTATACATGTATCATAAATCTTTACTGAATGTGACATTGAATATCTAAATGTTTGAACGTCATAAATTTTCAATCTAATAAACTTGTACATGAATCATGTATTTAGATATCAGATGAATCAATGATTTACCACAATTTTTATACAAAATTTTTTTATGGATCAGCTTATGCGAAAGAGTCAAGATACTTTTATTTAGTACATCTTCGTAAACAGGAATATGAACCTATATTTAATATCATACATACTAATTGGACTTATTGAATAATAAATTTTTTATTGGAGTTGATAAAGATTCAAATTTTTGAATGCATATTATTTATTCAACAAATTTGTTTGATTGGTACGAGTTGATTTTCTATTACGATAAATTGAGGAAATAATTGCTGGTCCAATAGCTGCTTCAGCGGCTGCAATAGCTATGACAAAAATGGAGAAAATATCTCCTACTAATTGGCGACTATCAAAAAAATCAGAAAATGTTACGAAGTTTATATTAACTGCATTTAGGATAAGTTCAAGACACATAAGGGCTCTAACCATATTTCGGCTCGTGATCAATCCATAGATACCGATAGAAAATAAATAGGCACTCAAAATAAGTACATATTCGAGCATCATTGACCGACTCCTTATCAATCTTGATTCATTTCAATATGAACAACAACTCAACTTCTTCTATTGACTAGAATCTAAAAAGCACGGAACAAGGACATTGGTAATATTGAGAATAGGTAATAGATTGAATTAAAAGCATTTCTTATCGTATCTAGGAACGTTCGAAAGCTTTATTACTGACGAGCTACCGCAATTGCACCTATCAAAGCAAATAAAAGAATTATTGAAATGAGTTCAAATGGAAGAAAAAAATCTGTTGATAAATGAATCCCAATTTGTTGACTATTACTTATCAAATCCTGTTCTACAATATGGTTTGATCTTGTAGTCCAAATAATCCCGTACCATGACGTATCTGGAATAGTAGTAATTAGTGAAAAAAAAATGCTTGTACAAAGCACTGAAGTAACTCCATCTCCAACAGTCCAAAACTGGAAATCTTTGTAATATTCTGAACCATTAATAAACATCACAGCAAAAATGATTAAAACATTTATAGCTCCCACATAAATAAGAAGTTGGGCAGCAGCTACAAAATGGGAATTTGATGAAATATAGAATAAGGATATACAAACAAGAACGAATCCCAATGAAAAGGCGGAATAAATTGGATTAGTAAATAATACTACTCCTAGACCTCCTAATATAAGACCTGATCCCAGAAAGATTAAAAGAAAATCATGTATTGGTCCCGGTAAATCCATTATATATAATATAAAAAAGAAATAATAAAATAGAAATGTTTCATGACCTTATTGATCGGACCAGGAAAAAGTAAAATTATCCGGGATATATTTCTAATTGAAAGAATAGATGTGTCTTGATATAGGTCCAACAAGTGGACCAATCTCATTCTTTTTTTGAACTTCCGAATTGAACTTCAAAAAAAAATTCCTTTAGATCAAAAGATTACATTAGTAATTATAAAATTTTCCTAAAAAGGGGTTTAGCCATTTTTTATTTGAGGCGAATTCAAAATTGTTCGAATTGTGTAATCGTCAATTAATGCCAATGGTAAACGACCCAAAGCAATTTGATTATAATTCAATTCGTGACGATCATACGTAGAAAGCTCATATTCTTCAGTCATTGATAAACAATTTGTGGGGCAATACTCAATGCAATTACCACAAAATATACAGATTCCAAAATCAATACTGTAATTAAGCAATTGTTTCTTTCGGATCCTAGTTTGTAGTTTCCAATCAACAACAGGTAAATCTATAGGGCATACGCGAACACATACCTCACAAGCAATGCATTTATCAAATTCAAAGTGAATTCGACCACGGAAACGTTCTGATGGAATCAATTTCTCATAAGGATATTGAATCGTTACAGGTAAACGATTTGCATGGGATAAAGTAATCATAAAACCTTGACCGATGTACCTTGCAGCTCGTACTGTTTGTTGACCATAATTGATGAACCCAGTTACCATAGGGAACATATCGGGAATAGCTATGAATAATTTGATGGTTGTTTCCTTCTCTTGTTTGAGATAAGTCTAAATATAGACTCGCGTGGTTAGAGTGAAAGGAGTTGGGAAGAAGTTGTTAATAATAAATTACCGAGAGAAATAGGTAAAAGAAATTTCCATCCAAGATTTAATAATTGGTCTATTCTCAGCCTAGGTAAAGTCCATCTTGTTGTAATAGGAATGAACAAAAACAAATAAGTTTTAACTAACGTAATCAAAATACTAATGATTGTTCCAAAGACTCCGCCTGCTTTTTCAAAAAGTTCAGGAACAAATAGATATGGAATAGAGAAATTCCAACCGCCCAAGTAAAGAACTATTACAAAAAATGAAGAAACTAATAGATTTAGATAGGACGCAACAAAAAATAAACCAAATTTGATACCTGAATATTCGGTTTGATAACCTGCTACTAATTCTTCTTCGGCTTCTGGTAAATCGAAGGGTAACCTCTCACATTCTGCTAGGGAAGAAATTAGAAAAATGATAAACCCTATAGGTTGACGCCACAAATTCCACCCCCACAAACCATATTTTGACTGTGCTTCAACTATATCAACTGTACTTGAACTATTAGATAATCATAGTCGGTGATAACATTACTGTTACTATCGCTATTACAGAACCGTACATGAGATTTTCACCTCATACGGCTCCTCTAGGAGCCTAAAGAAATTTAAGGACCAGGTTAGTATTATTTAACGTGATATACTTTTATGCTAGATAGAGTCAAAATATATTGAAAAGCCCCGAATTAGTCCAATGTAATTCCGTCTGCTATAAAAATAAAAAAAGTATTTCTGAATTAATCTCATCCTTTCCTTTTACTTTAATTTAAAAATTTCAATATTTTTTGAGTAATAACTTAATCCGTCAATAAAATACTCCTTTTAGTAATATATATAAATATTTCAACCCAGCATTTTCGATTACGAAAAAAAAATTACATTTTACATTACTTCATCACTTATTACAGGGCTTTTATTCCTATGAATATAACTATATTAAAGAAAGAATAAAAAAGATCGCTCTTTTTTATTGGAATTGCACTCTTTCTATTTTGTTCGTTCCTATTCTTCGTTTTCTTCTTTCTCAAAAACGGAAAAAAGGGGGGTCCTTTCAAAAAGGATTCTTTCGTTCCTGATAGTTTTTTTCAGTGGATAGGGGCATACTCTGGATCGGAATCGTGGGAAGTACTACCGGATCATTTCTACCAACTTAAAACCCCAATGAGTGTTCCTTTTATGCGGAAATGCTTTTTTGTATAATTTGCATAATCTCTATTACTAATCTTTTGTGTACCTTGGTATTTCTAACCACCCACTCATTTTTTCTCAACTCACTCTTATGGTAATACATACAAACGATAGTGAAAAACCCATAAAGTTGTTTGTTATTTTAAATCCGCTTCAAGTCAGGATGATCAATCAACCGATCTTGGGATAAACAGTGTGAATTACTTATGTTTAATCCTTATACATAGGAAATGAGACTTACTATTTTTACTGCAAATTTAGAAGCTGTTTTCTTTCACTCATAGAACTATCTGATTGTGTTCATCAGTCGGGTTAATGAACAAAAAAATAACGCAATTTCCTTAATTCAGTCAATTTCTTTCTAACGAAAAGAAAAGGAAAATAGGGAAAATGTTTCAACGACTCGCACGTAGAGATATTGATAACACGCATAGAGTTAATGGTATTTCATAACTAATCGATTGAGCAGCAGCCCGTAAACCACCTAAAAAAGAATATTTATTATTCGATCCATATCCTGACATAAGAAGTCCAATCGGAGAAATACTTGAAATGGCGATCCATAAAAAAATACCAATATTGAGATCGGCTAGAACAAAATGATAGCCAAAAGGGATTACTAAATAACTTAATAAAATTGATATGACTGCTATGGATGGTCCGATATTGAATAAATAAGTATTGCCTCTAGATGGAAGAAGGTTTTCTTTGAAAAGTAGTTTTGTACCATCTGCTAAAGCTTGGAGAATTCCAAAAGATCCAGCATATTCAGGTCCAATACGTTGTTGTAGCCCCGCAGCTATTTCTCTTTCTAACCACACAATTACTAGTACACCTAGTGTGATTCCTACTATAACAGTCAAAATCGGGATAAGCATCCATATGCTCTCATACACCTCTTTTAAGGATTCCCATTTTGAAAAAGCATTGATATCTTGTATTTCTGTTGTATCAATTATCATTTCAACGATCAACTTCTCCCATAATGATATCTATACTACCTAGTATCGTCATAATATCAGCCAATTTCATTCTTTTAACTAACTGAGGAAGAATTTGCAAATTGATAAAACCCGGTGGGCGAATTTTCCATCTCCAAGGAAAAATTTTCCCATCTCCTAGCAGAAAAATTCCCAATTCGCCTTTTGGGGCTTCGACTCTCGCATAAAGTTCTTGTTTCGACAATTCAAAAGTAGGAGAGGTTTTTTTACTAATGAAGCGATAGTCAAAATCATTCCATTGGGAATCCCTTACTTTATCAAAGCATCGTATTTCTAAATTTTCAGAGGGTCCTCCCGGAATTCCTTCCAAAGCTTGTTGAATAATTTTGATAGATTCCTCGATTTCACTGATCCTTACTAAATAACGAGCTAACGAATCTCCTTCTTTTTGCCATTGGACTTCCCAATCAAATTCGTCATAACACTCATAATGATCGACTTTACGAAGATCCCATTCTATTCCGGAAGCTCGTAGCATTGGGCCCGATAAACCCCAATTTAATGCTTCTTCTCCACTCAAAATCCCTACTCCCTCAACACGTTCTAAAAAAATGGGATTGCGTGTAATAAGTTTTTGATATTCCGAAATTCCGGTTAAAAAATAGTCGCAGAAATCAATGCATTTATCTATCCAACCATGCGGTAAATCAGCGGCCACTCCTCCGATACGAAAAAAATTATGCATTAATCTCATACCGGTAGCAGCTTCGAACAGATCATATACTAATTCTCGTTCTCGGAAAATGTAGAAGAAGGGAGTTTGTGCACCAATATCTGCCATAAAAGGGCCAAGCCATAATAAATGAGAAGCTATACGACTTAATTCTAACATAATTACTCTGATATAACTGGCTCGTTTAGGTACTTGAATATTCCCTAACTGTTCCGGTGCATTTACGGTTATGGCCTCAGTGAACATAGTAGCCAAATAATCCCAACGAGTTACATAAGGTAAATATTGTATAATTGTTCGATTTTCTGCAATTTTTTCCATTCCTCTGTGTAAATACCCCAATATTGGTTCACAGTCAACAACATTTTCACCATCTAGAGTAATGATGAGTCGAAGAACGCCGTGCATTGATGGGTGGTGAGGTCCCATATTTACTATCATAAGTTCATTTCTTATAATTGGTACATTCATAGGTTGTTCCTTGATTCATTTTTCTAGGAATTGCAGAAAACAAAAAGAAATTCATCCAAATTCATGATCCAATAACCAATAAATTGAATTTGAGTTCTTTAAATTAACGAATTTTTGCTTCCCGAAGATCCAATCGATCAATTAATTCTTTATAACGTATTCCATTTTTTTTTGACAAATAAGCCAGCAGTCGTTGACGTTTTCCCAGAATTTTCTTTAGGCCTCTCTGCGATAAATAATCTTTTCTGTGCAATTCCAAATGGGAAGTAAGTCTTCGTATTTGCTTAGTGAAATTAACTACTTGAAATTCAACGGATCCCTTGGTTTCTTCTTTTTTTTCTTGTTTTTTGGAAATAACTGAGGAAACTGAATTCTTTAGCATAAAAGCAAATCTTCTCCAACTTTTTTAAAATATGAATTTTATGGATCAGTAATAATAATGTTTGACATGTTAATCTGGTCAATTTTTATTTTTATTTTTACTATGGGCTTTTTCATTTTATCCAAATTTTGAAAATCAAATAAGTAATAATCCAACTCTTTTTTTTTATTTGATTCATTCTTTAGATAGAAAAAAGGGTGGAACTCATAACCTAAAAGAGAGAAAAAAAAAAACTTTAAATAAAAAAAATCTTTTGATGAATTATAGATCTAAATTGATAGATTATTGAATTAGTATTCATGTATTAGAATAGAGTATAAGACAATATGTGTCGATGTCTATTTAGTTTTTCTGGGAACTATGTTACAGAATAGAAATAGAAAACTATCCTATCATGCGTTTTATATATTTAGAATTGAGGATACATATGTATTCTTAACATACTGAAAGAACTCCCAGTATTGGTATTAAACCAATAACGATTCATACAAACTAAATCCTCTAATTGACAAGTCGGCCAAAGAAAACACTTTAATCTATGAAGACGGGTGCTTTCAACTAAAAATGGATCATAAATTTTTACATTGTGTCTGTTGCAGAATACCAGATTTAGATCGATACCGTTTCTTTTTTTTGAATTGAAAGAAATTAGAATTCTTAACTCTTTTCGACGTCTCGGCGATAAAATAGTTTCAAGAACAAGCAAACTAGAATTTTTTATGTCTCTATTTCCAATAATTTTTTGCTCTTTTGCTTTTTCTCGATAGCTTGAATTAGTTTGATAATAATTCTTCTGAACTAATGAAATCCGTATGGTTTGATACATAAGAAATGGTCCAGGATTATTTATAGATATACGAATTGGTTCAATAAAAAATGCTCCCCTTTGCATCCATTCTGTAACATACGTATGACTCGGCATTATATCTAGATTTATTGTTCCTCTTTGAATAGCGGATAGAGCGCTTTCTCTTGGATTTCGCAAGCTAAGCAGGAGACAATATACTTTGATATTTTGCATTATGGTTAGATTGAAAAAAAAAGACCATCTCAATTGAACAAGCAAATGACTTGTTAGGAAAAAATCGAGGTCTTCTTCTGGATTGCTTTCGTTTATACGTTTTTTTATGTCTGATTGCACACTATAGTTTAAAAAAGAACTATAGTCTGAAACATCTTTTTCTTGGTTTAAGAGAAGGGATCCAAGATTCCATTTGTGCTTTAGAGCGATATTCTTTTTTTGACTCAAACTTTTCTTTTCATTAAAATTTAAAAGAAGTGATTTGATTGGTATCATCCATAGTTTTAGTTTATATACATTATAAAGCAGTATCAATTCTGGTAAGAACCAAAGTTCTTCATTCAAAATAGGAAATTCTTCGTTCATTCCCAGCCAATCGAAAAAGCTTTGAATACTTAGGTTGGTTTGCTCAGTTTGGCGATTCGGAAAATCAAAAAGATCCCTCTTATCGATTTCTTCACTTAATTGATAATTACTTATCTTAGTATTCGTGGTATTGGTCTGGATCCAGGCTTCAATATCTAACCTTGTTCTAAGACATAAATGGATAATTCTGTAATAAAAAAACGATTTCTCCATATCTGGAATAGCTTTTTCGCCTAAAGAATTGTTATCTCCTAGCGTAAAAAGTTTTCTTTTATTTATGTTGTAATTATAGGATATTTTTTGGTTATTCTTTCCTTCTGATGGGAAAACAAAACTATATGCGGTCTTCTTATTTTCATAATTAATAGATTTATATGATAAGAGATCATATCGAGAATTTTTTTTTAAATTCCCTTTGTGATTTGATAATGAGTTTAATCTATAATCATAAATTTCCTTTTCGTAACGAATTAACCCATCGTTTTCATAGAAATCCCATTTTAATAAATCCTTATTTTCATTTTGTCTTATAGAGAGGCGATTTTTTTTATTTTTCCATTTTTTTTGTACCAATCCAGACCATCTAATATGAGATATATTATATTGATAATGATTCTGTAACCAGCTTTTCCATTGATTTATTCCATAAGTAAGAAGTTTCTTATCTGTGAATTCCGAATAAAATATTCCTTGTATTTCAAAATCATCCTTTATTTCATCCTTGATAAAAAGAGATGTTTTATCATATTGAAGTGCGGATTTTAATCTTAAGTTGTATAAGTTAAAAACGTGGCTTTGTGATAATTTATACCCAACATAGGCTTGTGATAAAGAGGATAAGTCAAAAATCAAAATGGAATTTTTATTACTAATATAAAAACAGGACTGTCTAAAGTTTCTAAAGTCCTTTTTTTTTTCTTTTTTATTTCCTTCATTATTGTAAGTGTACTTATCCATTTTGATTTTTGATTCAAAATGAAAAAAAAGTTGTCCTTTGATCCTTATTATATTAATAAGGAGGAGGATAGCAATGTATATTCTTTCAATAAAAAATTGGATAAAATACTGCGAGTTAAAGATTAATCGAGTAATTTGTTTTTTTACTATTTGACAAATAATTTTTATTTTTTTTAATTCTAATCTTTTTACGGCATGCCGCTTTTTGTTAAACCTATTATTTCTCTCAGAAATTCGAAAATCCTTTTTCTTGTCTTTTAGTAGTTTTTCTAGTTGATTTCTGATTGTGCTTGTTCTAATAGTTATATCTTGCATTTTTTTTTCTGTTAGCGAATGTTTTGTCCAATTTTTAGAACGACTTGGAATGGGCGATTCGTGAATTAATTTTGTATTTTTTATAAAATCTTTTTCGTTTTTAGTTTCACCCCATTCATCTAGTTCGCTCAACCCAAATAAAAGAATTCTTTTATTTTTTGAGGGGTTGTTTATTAGTCTGTTTAGAAATATACCACTTTTGGTAATCCATTTTTTTATTTCTTTTACTTTTAACATTTTTAAAATTAAAAAACAATTTGTTTTCAATTTTATCATTTTTTTTATGAGTTCTTTAAAAATGGGGACAAAAAAGGAAGGTTGATTTTGGGGTGAACCAAAAGGCTGTTTGGTTGGTCTCCCCCACACAGTTAAAAAACAAAAATTTTTTTTTTTTTCTTTCTTTTTCAATCGATCCATTTGAGGAAATTCAGATTTCGATCTATACCAAGGTTTCAGATAGAAAGGAAATAGGATCTTTATTTGAATACCTTCACTTAACCAGTTTTTCGGCAAGTCTTTTTCGGATAGTTCAACACCACTATAAGTACATTTAACATGCCTTTCCTTATTCCAATTTTCAAAATCTTCGGACCATTCGGGAAATTGAAATAATAAGATACGGCCAATATTTTTAGCTATTATCAATAAGGGTAATATAATATATTTACGAAGAATTGATTTCATTATTAATATACAACTCCTTTTTACTTGAGGAGTTAGAATACCATTCTCAGGTTCTGCTTCTATTTCGATCTCTATTGCTGCTTCTCTTTTATACTTCTCATTTTGTTCTGAAAGTTCAAATTCTTTAGTTTTTTTCATCCAATTTCGGAAAATTTCTTTACTCAGTCCAGAGATATCAAAATAAGAAAGGATTGATTTCTCAAGTTTGTACAAAAAAAGTGGGGAGGATACATTTCCTTGAGACAGTTTTAAAATAGGTATTTTACGCCTTTGAGCTCGTATAGAACCTATGATTATATTTCGACAAAAATCTGGTTCTTGTGAATAATGCATCAAATAAAATTGTTCTGGTTCGTAATTAGTATAAGTAGGCTCAGTTATAGTAAAAACCAGTATAAATCTTCCGGTTCTTGACCGCATTCCAGGGTCGTCTAATATGGCTGTTTCGTATTCTCGTTCTTGGCATTCTAATTCGTCAATTAATTTGTATGACCGTCGAGGTATTTTTTTACTAATTTCCTTTATTCCCACTAATAATTGTTTTC